ACCAATTAAGCTTATTCTTGCATCTTGTTCGTGAAATTGAGAAAAATAAATATCTTTAGGAATTCTTCTTTATCTTAGATGTTTATTTTCTGTCTGCTTATAGTTAGTTCTTTTTCCTTCCGACCAATAGTAAAGGCCAAAATAAATCTTTTTCATTTTGACGGGTCGAAGAAAGAAAGATACTTCGGATATTTTTCTATTTACTTTTTATCTCTTATCTGTCATAAAAAGAGAGAATTTCCTACTTTTTCCTTTCCTTAAGTAAGGATATTCAATAAACAATAAAACTGGAAATGAAAGTTTCTTTCCCGCATACATTCTCCATCGCATTGTCGGAACAAAAATATGGGATGCATGGGTATAGAAATAATTGGTACATGAAGCCATAATCCAATAGATATATCTAAATCTTATTCTTATTCGATAGCTAAGATTTCCGTTTTGGAATCAAAGAAAGATATTGAAAGTGGCTTTTTTTATGTTATGATTTGGAATAAAAGTTCCCCTCTCTATGAAGGAAGAGAATAGCCAAATTATTCCTATGGAATAGCTAGGAACACAAAGATTTAATCGGAAATATCGACAAATTTATGCAGAGTCTAAAGAAAAAAAAAGGTCAACTGTTCAAATTTAATCTCTATCAAATTTGAATATCAGAATAGTGGATATAGTCATGATTCAATAGGTCAGGTCCACTTACTTTTTCATTTGTTAATTTAGAATCTTTCCATCCCAATGGATTTGATTGAAATAATGGAAAATAGGAATATTTCGTGATTCGAGAGACGACTTATCCTATCATTATTCATTATAATGAATAAAAGTTCAACTTTATAACTACTATAGTACAACTAACTTATTATACTTATACAGTTGCTTACCCTTTTTTGTACTTTTAAAAATATCAACAAACAATATTTCTATTCCCCGTTCCAATATGATGCCGTTTTATGAAAAAAACTCAAAAGCCCCTTATCGGATTTGAACCGATGACTTACGCCTTACCATGGCGTTACTCTACCACTGAGTTAAAAGGGCCTCTCATTAGTCAATTCTTGACTGAGTCATTATTTATATACATAGAAAATATATCTATGTACATATATTACATACATACATATATTACATACTTAATATATTCTATAGTATAGAATATATTAAGTAGACTGATAGCAGCTAGTGGCTCGTTGCGGAATACGGTGGAAAAATGGGGTTTGTTTAATTTACACCTCATTTTTCTTTACTTTCGAGTAGACAAATTACTTCCTGAAAGGATTCTTTATTTCATATTATCTCTCTTTTTCTTTAATATTTAAACTTTATCTTACTTAGTATATATTTTCTATTCTATATTAATATTATATATATTAATATAATATAAAATATTAATAAATATTAATAAACAATAGAATTTTTCTATTATTAATATATAATATATAATTCAATATATAATGAATATATTAACATAAATACTTAAAATAGAAATATAACTTAAATTAATATTAAGTTATTAATAAATAATATTAAGTTATTAAAAAATTCGAATATAATACAAATAAAAAAATATAAAATAAATAAAAAAATAAATAAACGAATACTAAAATATTTATATATTATTATTATATGAATATTATATTCATTATAATAATAATAAAATAATAAAGAAATTCGAATGGTTATATATTGAAGATCGAATGCTTAGAGTGAATGATTCATAAACAAAAACTCTATGGAATCGTGTATGTAAGACGGAAAGATCCTTTGAATCCAATTCTAATTATTAGGTTATATTGACAATTTCAAAAAACTGTTCATACTATATTCATAGTATGATGGCAGTTGGGCACCTATGCCCCCATCGTCTAGTGGTTCAGGACATCTCTCTTTCAAGGAGGCAACGGGGATTCGACTTCCCCTGGGGGTAGGGTACTACATAAGGAAGTTTAATCATGGATCATCAATAAGCCTAAATTTGAATTGATTCTTCCTGGGTCGATGCCCGAGCGGTTAATGGGGACGGACTGTAAATTCGTTGGCAATATGTCTACGCTGGTTCAAATCCAGCTCGGCCCAATAATTCGCTCATCCACTATGAGATGAAGATATTTGCCCTCCAGAAACGGAGGATAGGCGGAAGAAAAGAGTCCAAATTTATCCTATAGATTCCATTTTTTTATTTGTTTGCTCGATTTATTTGTTCTGGGAAATTTGGATCATGATTATAATCATGATTCATATCACGATCTTTACTTTAAGTATAAATATTTAAGTATAGAATTTAAGTATAAAGATGTATTCTCAATCGATTTTGAAATAAGGAAAAATTACGAGTAATTCATGTTGTTCTCACTAAAGTGCATATTCATGCGGATATCACGCGTCTCCGTTCCAACACGAAAATTCTAAAAAGAAATGTTTTGAATCAAATCATAAAAAAATGGATACTGTAGGTATTAGTTCCCCGGGATTGTAGTTCAATTGGTCAGAGCACCGCCCTGTCAAGGCGGAAGCTGCGGGTTCGAGCCCCGTCAGTCCCGACAGATCCGATAACCAATATATATAATTTATCAATTCATCTTTCCACTCTCTGGGAAAAGAAAGACAGTCGAATTTCACTTTGCAATAGGGATTCTTATTCTTATGATTCTTAGTTCTTTTTTCTTTCCTTTTTCTTTTTGCATTTATTTCTCACCTACAAATTTTCATTACATCAACTAGGACTGGTTGCTGGGAGAGATATGTGAATTAGTACTAGTACCCCCTTTTTTATTTGTAAGATCATACGTAGGATTCCAAAACATATTAGGTCTGGCTTTTCAATTTCTCGCGTCTATCTAATGGAATAGAGTCCCATATGCTTCTCGGGAGTACATACACAAATGGAATTCGTTTCTTGTACAATACACAATTTTTTTTTATTTTAGTTACCCTGACAAAATACTTTTTCAGATTAATCCTATCTCTCTTTCCGTCTCCGATTTTGTGCCATCTCAATCACTAAGACTAACTAATTTCAATTTGAAACATTCTATCTCATTCAAATTGCACGTTTAACTTTTCATATATGCGCCCGAGTACAACCCAAGAAAACAGGAGAGGATATTAATAAAAGAAAGATCAAACAAGGATCTTGCCTTTTTAGACCTTTTTCGGGGTAATGAAGAATCTTTTTTTCCTTCTTTATTTTTTTTTTTTTTTTTTGATTCAGTATGGATAAAAGATTTTCCTATGTTATACTATTCAATTCGCGACGGCGAATTGATATGATAGCTCAGATATTGTTATTCATGATATTAATCCGATTCAATACCATCAAGATGTAATTCATCCCATTGAATTTACAGGCGAAAAATTGATCATCTCTATGGGATTAAATCCCGAGTTATTGCGAAGTAAAAAAACGATGAGATTATGGAAGTCAATATTCTCGCATTTATTGCTACTGCACTCTTCATTCTAGTTCCTACTGCCTTTTTACTTATTATCTATGTAAAAACGGTTAGCCAAAATGATTAATTTGAATGAAACTTGACCTCTTTATCAATGATTGAAAAAATGGAAATAAAAAAGGATTCCAATTTCGTTTCTTAAATGAAATGAGCAGGCTAGAATCAGCAGTATTCGATGAAATTGGATAGTATGGTAGAAAGATTCATATATTTCTTTCTACCATGCTATACTATCTATTTATCTATTAGATTAGTGTTTTTTTTGTAGTGTAGAAAGTTGTGCTATACTATAAATAAAGATACATACTTAATTTTATATAGATCAATCTACAATATGTATCTTCTGTTATGTACATAGGGACCCCAATTCGATTTTTGGCTACATCTATTTGATCGATTTGTATTGATTCTGATCAATCCGAAATAATCGAAAGGCAACTCTTACTTTTATTTTACATACAGTTCGAATTCCTAGATTTCGGATTATTTCAAATAGAAATCCAAGTATCCACCGAAAGAATCAAAGAAAGAAAAATGGTATGGGTATAACATATACTATATTAATAAAAAAAATCAACTTAGTATTAGTAATAGTAATCTTTTTTTATCATTTCCAAGAAGTAAAGTAATTAAATTGATTGACTGGTTGATAGATGATCCAAAGAGTTCTATGGTATGTAAACTTCTTCGAATTTTGAAAAGAAATAGTAAACCTCATTAATTGAATTTGTAACACTTAAACCATGATATGAAATGAGTCGATAAAGCACAAATCCGGTTTCTAAAATAATAAAACAAGTGGTAAGTGCCAAATCTGCGACTCGTCCGGGTCAAGATCTTATTATGTGTATATCTTGTTGAACAAGCACTATATCTATGTTCTTTCCTTTAGAAAGTAGGTATCCGCTTAATATTAATAACAGAACGGCGGCTTTCTCTTGTATTTGGAGAAAGAGGAAAACAAAAAGGGGGTCTGCTGTTCCCCGTTGTCCCTATATAATTTGTATAAGAGTCCGTTCGGCGAAATAGAGAATTTATAAAAAATCCGAAATATATTTCCTATCGTCTACATTTCCTTTCGAAATATAAACATGGGAATTATTAAAATATCTCTTTGATTGACATTATTATCTTTAAAAACACTTTGCGGAACGATCTATAAAACAATTGATACAGTTTGATTCCTCATACTCAAAACTCAATTAGTTAAGTAGTATTTCTAGAGTCCACTTCTTCCCCATACTACAAGTGAAAGGGAAAATGTAAAGACTACCATTAAAGCAGCCCAAGCGAGACTTACAATATCCATGTGAATTATGTCCCCTATCTCTATAAATATGAAGGAATTATTCCATTATTGTTCACTAATACTAATAATAGTAAAATCAATGATACAGAGTCAAAAAGGGATTCTTATTTCGGACTATTAATTAAATTTAATGAAGCAATTCAATAAATCCACATACATATAACAAATTCCTATACGATTTTTAACAGCCTATTCCACTCTTGACCGGCGGAAAAGAGGTTCTTTTTGAGCTTTTTTTTTCTAAAAAAGCCAATTACCCAATCGAATATTAATCAAATACCTGAATACTCAGAGACTCCTTTGAGTGTGTATACAAAATATATTCCGCTTTTTCACAATTCCTAATTACGAACTAGTTAGATATCGCCTTCGGCTCTCTAATCGAATTCAAGGCTCAGTCAGTAACCACTACTTAGTATAATCTTCCCTTGAATCCTAGACACAAGGATTTACAGAACTTGAACTTTTGAGAACCCCAGATGCTTAGAATCGAGTAAGTACATATCAAGAGACAAGGGTCTCTCCTTCGGCTGGGGAATAATTAGGTGAGTTATAGGTTCTATCAGTTGATAAGGAATTTCGGGTCTTTTTTTTTTCATTAGAATCAGGCGACACCCAGATTCGAACTGGGGACCAAGGAGTTGCAGTCCTCCGCCTTACCGCTCGGCCATGCCGCCAAAATGATACAAAATAGATGCAAATATGACCTCTTTGGGATGGATTACTGATTTTTTTTATTGTACTTGCATTTTGAATCCCTTTTCCCTACTTAATTCCCTTCACTACTAAAAAAATCTTTCCTCTTTTTAGGATCCATACTTTTGAAAATATATATATAGGCTTTCAGTCACAAAAGTAAAAATTAATGAGAAATTGAACCTTTAACTATAACTATTGACTTGACTGCGAATTTATGAACAACTCTTAGATTTTGATTTCAAATTAGGGTTCCCTAATGGCATAAGAAAATCCAAATGATAACTAATCAGTATTGCGTCTTTTCAATAAAAAAGAATCGTTATTATTTCTCCGCTTTTCTTTTTCTCAGTCTCAAATTCCATTATAGCAACAATCATGAGTATATGCAACCCCTGAAACCAGAACAGAAATTACACAGACAATCGAGTATCTTAATATATGATATATAGGTATCTGCTTGTGTTTAAGTTTACTATAAATAAATTAATAAAAAGAACCCGCTTTACACTCGTATTTTTCGAATTCTATGAAATAGTACTAAATAGGTAAAAATATCTTTTTTCTCTGCAAATCTTTTTTTCACAATACAATAGACAGGGCAAAAAGGGTTAAGTAACAAAAAAAAATCAACTCTATATTGTTTCTGATTATTCTGTCTTTATCTCGTCGAAGGGATCAAATCTTGCATCTGTTTTTTTGGTATCCAATCGAATAGGAATATGTAATATCATAATAATGGTAGAAATAGAACGAAGGGATATTCTCTACAAAATTCTATACTATACAAAATTCTATACTATAAATAAATCGAATTAAGCGTTAAGCCACATAATTTTTTTTTTCCAAGAATGTTTTATCAATTCCTTTCCTTTTGTATCTATTCTGTTGCAAATTTCAATTTGAGTAGAAAATTTTCTTTATTCTCCGTTCATACGGATTTCATACATTCCATATCATTCATATATGGAGTTTTTGTGTCAAATTTTATGTGATTTAGTAAACAGAATATAAATCCCATCAGAGCTAGATCGATCTATATGATTCAATGAAGAATGAGCAAAAAATGGGATTTTTCAATAAATGGGGAATTCAGTTCAAATGCTACGGGATGAAAATGAGGGAATGTCTACAATACCTGGGTTTAATCAGATACAATTTGAAGGATTTTGTAGGTTCATTGATCAGAGCTTAACGGAAGAACTTGATAAGTTTCCAAAAATTGAAGATACAGACCAAGAAATTGAATTTCAATTATTTGTGGAAACATATCAATTGGCAGAACCCTTAATAAAAGAAGAGGATGCTGTGTATGAATCACTTACATATTCTTCTGAATTATATGTATCCGCGGGATTAATTTGGAAAACCAGTAGGGAGATGCAAGAACAAACAATTTTGATTGGAAACATTCCTCTAATGAATTCCCTGGGAACTTTTATAGTAAATGGAATATACCGAATTGTGATCAATCAAATATTGCAAAGCCCCGGTATTTATTACCGGTCAGAATTGGACCATAACGGAATTTCGGTCTATACCGGCACAATAATATCGGATTGGGGAGGAAGATCAGAATTAGAGATTGATAGAAAAGCAAGGATATGGGCTCGTGTGAGTAGGAAGCAGAAAATATCTATTCTAGTTCTATCATCAGCTATGGGTTCGAATCTAAGAGAAATTCTGGATAATGTTTGTTACCCGGAAATTTTCTTGTCTTTCCTGAATGATAAGGAGAAAAAAATTGGGTCAAAAGAAAATGCCATTTTGGAGTTTTATCAACAATTTGCTTGTGTGGGTGAGGACACGGTATTTTCGGAGGAATCCTTATGTATGGAATTACAAAAAAAATTCTTTCAACAAAGATGCGAATTAGGACGGATTGGTCGACGAAATATGAATCGGAGACTGAACCTTGATATACCTCAAAACAATACATTTTTGTTACCGAGAGATATATTGGCAGCTGTGGATCTTTTGATTGAGATGAAATTTGGAATGGGCACACTTGATGATATGAATCATTTGAAAAATAAACGTATTCGT